TCCTCTAAGGGGTTGTTGTGTAACAAGTGCGTAATGTCCACTGGAACGCCCATGGATTTTATCATCAACTTGATGAATTAATTTAAGTATATAGGACTTTCCTATTAGAACAGGTTGTTCAAAAGGATCTCCAGTTCTTCCATCAAATATTTTACTTTTTCCCGGATATTCGGGTTCAAATACCCATGGATTTTTTGTTTGCTTACTGGCTTCATATAATTCCGAAAACACTAGTTTTCTCGAAGCCTCTTGCTCGTATCTCTCATCAAAGGGGGCAATTCTATAATGTCTATTTAAAAGATCTCCCGCTAACCCGAGCGAACATTCAAATATCTGTCCCACATTCATTCGTGAGGGTACTCCTAAGGGGTTGAAGACCAGATCAACCGGTGTTCCATCTTGTAAATAGGGCATATCTTGTCTAGGCAAAATTTTGGAAATAATACCTTTATTCCCATGTCTTCCAGCCACTTTATCACCCACTTTGATTTCACGTTTCTGTGAAATATATACACGAATCATTTCTGGGTGATAATTGGAACCCCCTTTTCTCTGGATCCATCTCACATCAATAACTCGACCCCTTCCACCTATAGGTAATTTTAGAGAAGTTTCCTTTGCAGTGGATACCTGAATGCCAAGTATGGCTCGTAATAATCTATCCTCTGGGGCATACGACGATTCGTTCGCCGTCTGAGGCGTTAATTTACCTACTAAAATATCACCTGTTTCCACCCAAGATCCCAGCATCACGATTCCATTTCTGTCTAAATTGCGGAGTAAATGAGCCTCTAAATGCGGTATTTCGTTAGTAATTCTTTCAGGGCCCTGACTTGTCATATGAGTTTGAATTTCATATTTTCGGATGTGAAAAGAAGTATAAATATCGCTATATACCAAACGCTCACTAATGAGTACCGCATCTTCAAAATTGTAGCCTTCCCATGGCATATAAGCTACTAATACATTTTTTCCCAAAGCGAGTTCTCCACCAACGGTAGCCGCACCGTCCGCTAAAATTTGTCCCCTTTTAATGTATTTACCCCACTGAACCTGAGGTTTTTGGTGCATACAAGTATTTTTGTTGGAACGTTGATACATAACTAATGGAATAGTTATAGTGTTTCCATTACCTGAGAAAACAATTTGGTGAGTATCAGTAGAAATGACCTTTCCCTCGTGTTCGGCTATAATCGAAACCCCCGAATCTAGAGCCGCTTGGCGTTCCAGTCCGGTTCCAACAATGCATTTCTCGGACCGAGAAAGCGGAACTGCTTGACGCTGCATATTAGAACTCATTAAAGCCCTATTCGCATCATTATGCTCGATAAAAGGAATAAGGGAGGCTCCAATAGAAAAATATTGGAAGGGAAAAATGCTTCGAAGATGAACCTGCTCCCATGCAATAATCAGGAATTCTTGACGGTATCGAGCCGGAACAACCTGTTCTTCCTGAATACCCCGACTCAAGGCCAAAGAATTTCCTGCCGCTACCATATAATATTCATCTCTACTTGGTGATAAATAAACCATCCGTGCCTCTTTTTCTTTTGATCTTTCAAATATTTCATAAAATGGACTCTCTACGGATCCCCAATGACCAATCCTCACATGAATAGCTAAGGATCCAATAAGTCCAACATTGATTCCTTCGGAGGTGTCGATTGGGCAAATACGTCCATAGTGACTAGGATGGATATCTCGTATACGAAAACTAGCAGTTCGCCCTGTCAACCCTCCAGGACCTAAATAACTCAATTTTCGCCCATGAACAATTTGTGTCAATGGATTAGTTCGATCCAAAACTTGAGATAAAGGGTGTAGGCCGAAAAATGATTCATAAGTGCTTGTTAATGAAGTTGAAGTTACCAAATTTTGAGGAGTTGGTATCAATTTATGCCTGATTGCTCCAGATATAGTCCCCCGAACCGCATTTTCTAAACGAGCAAGAGCCAATCCGAATTGATCCTGCAACAGATCTGCTACAGAACGAATACGTTTATTTTTCAAGTGATTCATATCGTCAAGTGTACCCATTCCAAATTTCATTCCGATCAAATGATCCGCAGCAGCCAATACATCTCGCGGTAACAAAAATGTATTGTTCTGAGGTATATCAAGATTCAATCTCCGGTTGATATTTCGCCGACCAATTCTTCCTAATTCACATCTTTGTTGAAAAAATTTCTTTTGTAATTCCTTACACAAGGACTCAGAAAATACCGGATCCCCACCTACACAAGCAAATTGTTGATAAAACTCTAGAATGGCATTTTCCTTTGATCCTATTTTTTTTTTTTCCTTATCATTCGGGAAAGACAAGAAAATTTCAGGGTAACAAACATTATCTAGAATTTCTTTTAGGTTTAAACCCATAGCCGATGATAGAACTAGAATAGATATTTTTTGTTTCCTACTCACACGGGCCCATATCCTTGCTTTTCTATCAATTTCTAATTCTGATCTTCCTCCCCAATCTGATATTATGGTGCTGGTATAGACAGAAATTCCGTTATGGTCCAATTCTGAACGGTAGTAAATACCGGGACTTTGCAATATTTGATTAATCACAATTCTGTAAATTCCATTTACTATAAAGGTTCCCAGGGAATTCATTAGAGGAATGTTTCCAATAAATACCGTTTGTTCTTTCATATCTCTATCGGTTTTCCAAATTAATCCCGCAAGTACATATAATTCAGAAGAATATGTGAGTGATTCATACACAGCATCTCTTTCTTTTATCAAAGGTTCTGCCAATTGATATGTTTCCACAAATAATTTAAATTCAATTTCTTGATCTGTATCTTCAATTTTTGGAAACTTATTAAATTCTTCCATTAAGCCCTGATTAATAAACCTACAAAATCCCTCAAATTGAATCTGACTAAATCCAGGTATTGTGAACATCCCCTCATTTCCATCCCGGAGCATTTGAATCTTAAGTTTCCTGTTTATTGAAAAATCCCATTCATTATTGGCTCACCTTTTCATCGATCCATATGGTATGGATCGATCTAGCAATGATGGAATATATATTCTGTTTACTGAATTACATAAAATTTTAGATAACTCCATACCATATATTCATACGTATGAATGGAGATGAGAATGAGAGGGTGAATAAAACAAAGAGAATTTTCGGCGCAAATTCGATTCAAATTTGCGAAAGATACAAATGGAAATAAATTGATAAATTCTTGGAAAAAAATATGCCACTTAGTAGACTTGACTTATAGAGTCTTGTATGGAATATCCAAATTGATCCAATTTCTACTTATTATTTATGATATTACGATTAGATTGAGTACAAAAAAGTGGATTTTGGATTTAATCGACTCGCCAGGAATGAGACAAAGACAGAATAATCAGGAGCAGTATAGAGTTTACTTTTATTTTAACACTTCATACTCAACAAATTATTAGCGGATCTTTTTTTTTATAGCAGAATTTTTTTTTTTTTAGTAGAATTCATAGAATATGATTGAAGTGCATAATCATAATATAATAGGAGTGAGTTGTATTTATTAAGTACATGCCAATATAGTTATCTAGCTATCTGTATATTTCATATTTTATCATAGTTCCACTTGGGCAACACGGTCGTGCCATATCATAATTGACCTTTTCTATTCAATGAAAAATTAAAGCACGATCATTCTATTCTCTACATAAATACATAGAGAAGATACCTGATATAGAGAAGATACCTGACTCAGCATCTGTTAACAATTTCTTTTTCTGTTTTGGGGTTTACATTTACATATATTTACATATATACAAAATTGTTGTTATAATCGGAAATTAAAAAAAAAAAAAAAAGATTGATTATTTATATTGATACTTATATATATTGATACTGATTAGTAGTAAATCAATTTGATTTTATTTTTTTTTTGTCATTAAATTAAGTTAAGTAAATCTAATTGAAAATTTCAAAAAATCGTTCATTAATTCAAAATTAATGAAATTAATAGTATAGTTAATGGTTCAATTTGCCCTGAATTTTTGAGTCATAAATCCACTTTTTCCCTTTTGACTTTTTTTTTTTTGAAAAGAAAGGAAAGTTTCTAAATGATATAAATATGTATGAAGATACAATTAATTGAAGAAAATGATCTCAACTAGATCCAATAAAAATAAAAAAGAGGAATTCTTCTTTAGAAAAGGATAAGTACAACGGAATTCGGGATCAAAATCAAATAGAAGAAATAGAAGAAATGGCTCAGAAATCCTCCCCAAAATTAGGAAAAATTTAAGAAAAAGTATAATAGAATTTCAAATTTCTATCCATTTTTTATTGTTTTGGCGGCATGGCCAAGTGGTAAGGCGGGGGACTGCAAATCCTTTATCCCCAGTTCAAATCTGGGTGTCGCCTGATCAACAAAAAGCTCGAGATTTCTTATCCTGCTGATATAAACCCAAATCGACGAATTCTTCCCCAACAGAAACAGAGGTAAAGGCCCAGGCCTTGTCAATACTTGATTTTAAGAATGATCCATAGGTTCTAGAAAAGCAAAGACTGTTACTTTTTCCTCAAAAGATGGGTCTGAGTCTGGCCCAAACAAACCGGTACTACTAGACTAGGTATAAGATAAATCAAATAAATATTGAGAGCCAATTCTGAGATTCAGAACTGCGAGAGTAAGAGATCGGAAATCTTATCTTAGTAGTCAAAGAGTCAAAAAGGACTCTCTATTTTTTTTTGCTTCTAGGATTAAAAATGGATGATAGGAAAGACTATAAAATCTTCCTAATTTAATTACTTACTCTACACTACTAGGGTAGTTAAAGTTAAGGAATGAATAAAGAGACTTTGTCTCCAGACTCACAATAAATTCTTAGTGCTCAATCAAATCAATCAATATTGATTGGCCCTTATAGAGATAGAATAAAGGTTAAAAAATGTTTCTTTTAGGAGATTCGAAAATGTAATATTGCATGGCATTTCCAATTCTTTTCTTTCACAGAAACTGTAAGGCTTAGAGAGAATATAGGTATGGAATAGATAGTTATCTACCTTGATGGTGTATTTTTATGTATATGTATGCCTTTTTGCTTATGAAAGAAAGTCAACAAACAGTGAGTCTTACTATTCCTACATGTTTTATTAGGATAGGAGCATTCGCTTGATATTTCCAAAGCATGTATATCGTATTTGTCCCTAATCTTTACCGATTCTACCAGCATAATATAGGAACTTGTTACGAATGGATTGATTGGATTACTCCATCAATAACCTTACTTAAGTCATAATTCCATTTTGACCCTGCACCATTGATTCCACTATGATTAGTGATCAATAATGGAATAATTCTTTCATTTCATAAGGATAGGAGACATAATTCACATGGATATAGTAAGTCTCGCTTGGGCTGCTTTAATGGTAGTCTTTACGTTTTCCCTTTCACTCGTAGTATGGGGGAGGAGTGGACTTTAGAGGTACTATTAATTTAGTAATCAAATTGTATCAATTGTTTAATTGATTGTTTTACAAACTGTTTAAAATAAAAATGCCTCTGTTTTAAAATTCTAATACAGTAAAATATGAATAAGAAAATATACTAATGAATAATAACCATTCGAGCAAACAACGAATGATTATCACAGTTGTATTTCGAAACTCAAATCAACGGAATGCCTATGATAGGAGATAGGATTTTTTTTTCAGCCAAGTTCTTCCTATTCTATTTTGATTTGTTGAACCGGTTCTGACCAGAATTACGGATATTACAATAAAAAAAAAAAAAAGCAACCTTTCTTTTTTCCTTCTTTCTTTTGACTTTTACATTTTTACTGTTCCAAGAGAAAGTTGTTCTGCTATTACAGCGATACATACTTTCTACTGCAAGCTCCTAGTGGTTGTCAAAACAGGTCCTACGCATAAAATAAAAAATCTTGCTTGCGTTGAGCGATCTACACTACATATCATACATTTAACATTTTAGACTTCTAGAAATTTTATTTATTTAGGCTTTATCGACTCATCTAATGTCATGTTTAAGCATGACAAATCGGCGAATCTACTACCCCTTTTCCAGATCCAACGAAGTTACCATAGAACTTCATGGATCATCTGTTTATAGCTCAATCAATGACTTCTTTGGAATGATAAAAAAAAAAGGATTCCTTGGTTTCGTTTTCTATAATATAAAATATGCCCACACTTTTCTTCCTACATTGATTGTTTTGATCTATCTCGGGATCCTTATTTTAAATTATAAGAAACCTAGAGAATAGAACAGTTGACCTTCAATTAAATTATTATTTAATTTATTTTGGATTGATCCAAATTCATACAAATGCCTGTAGCGACGAAAAGAAAATAAATATAAATAGACTTAGAGTGCTATTTTACATATTTTATTTATATTTACATATTTATTTACATAAAAAATGTGTACAGGCGTATTGGAAATTTATCTATGTTATCGAGCCTATATCTGTATACAAATTTATATAATAATGGATAGTCTACAATACTAGATAGTGTGGTAGAAAGATTTATATAGTTTAGTTCTTTCTACCATACTATCTCAGATACTGTCGATTCCAGTCCGATCATTTCATTTAAGACTTGGAGTTTAAATCCCCTTCTTTTCTTCAATCATTGACAAGAAGTCAAAGTATCAGTCAACTTAATCATTTTGACTGACTGTTTTTACGTAGATGATAAGTAAAAAAGCAGTAGGAACTAGAATGAACAGTGCAGTAGCAATAAATGCGAGAATATTTACTTCCATAATCTTATTGTTTTTTTCTTCGCAATAACTCGGGATCTAATCCCATAGAGATGAGAAATTTGACTTGACTGCTGTAAATTAAATGGGATGAATTGCATCCTAATGATACTGAATCGGATCAATGTTATGAATAACAATATCTAATCTATAAAATCGATTCATCGTCGAGAATTGAATAGTATAACATAGGAAGATCTTTTATCCATACCAAGTAAGATCTTTTATCCATACCAAGTCAAAAATAGGATTCCTGATCCGATAAAGAATACCACTGAATTTATCATTCTTTTCCACTCTTTCTTTTCTATAAACAACGGCCCTCTTCCTTATACAATATCTTTCCTTAGACTTATACAATTAATTATCTGATGAGATATCATATGACCAGTATTCCATTGGCTATAGACCCAAGCAGTAGAAGTGCAATAGAAAAAATGACGCGTTAAACTTTAATCTAAGTTTTTTGTGATGATCTAATCTTTTTTATTACGATGAAGTATGATAAATATATGTCCGAGTCCGAATATAGTATAAAAGAATATAATATTCTACCAAAGTAAAATCGACTCAAAGGGCGTTGTTTGGTTTTTCTTTTATTTAGGATAAGATCCTCATCAACCCTTGAATTGGGACTGGAACACATTCATCAAAAATTCCATGTGCAATTTGAATGAGAATAAGATAAATTCTTTCTAATTAGAAATTGAGGGTACACAAAAAAAATCGGAGCTATACTAAGGTATACTATTTAATTCAAATTTAATTTAAATAATTTAAATATATTAATAATTACTTAATTCATTTTTTTAATTAATTTGAATATTTAATATAATAATATGAAATAATATGATAATATGAAATATTAATATAAATGAATATAAATAAATTAATATAAATAAATAAATATAAATAATATTAAATAATATTAATATAAAAAAAAATTATTAATTAATATAAAAAAAAAAAAAAAGAGATAAAGATCCCTACATGAAATTAGATCTTACTCCCTGTCTCGCCCTTTTTGGTCGGGGGCAATAGAGAGATAAATTGATAAATTAATCAGATCGTCGGATCCTAGTTCGGGACTGACGGGGCTCGAACCCGCAGCTTCCGCCTTGACAGGGCGGTGCTCTGACCGATTGAACTACAATCCCAGCGGGATGTACAGCATACATATTCTTGTGGATCATAAGAGCATTCTATTTGCTGTGTTGTAACATAGACACGAATGATATACGGATATCCACATAGAATAGATATGGACTATACTCTATCTAGCGATATAGTAAGAATAACGCGGTTTAACTAGCAATCCTGTGATTATTTTTATTGCTACAAGATGGATTATCAACCTTTCAATGAGAAAAACAAAAATGGGACTCTTTTATTCTTCCATATTGGGCATTTCTGTAAAATAAATGGGTTATATCATAAGAAAGCGGCGAATTTTTGGGCCGAGCTGGATTTGAACCAGCGTAGACATATTGTCAACGAATTTACAGTCCGTCCCCATTAACCGCTCGGGCATCGACCCAGGAAGAATCCATATCATATATACATATATTATATATGATATGGATATGGGATGATATGGATATGGGTTTATTGATAATTGATAATCCACGATCAACTTACTTTCGCAGTACCCTACCCCCAGGGGAAGTCGAATCCCCGCTGCCTCCTTGAAAGAGAGATGTCCTGAACCGCTAGACGATAGGGGCATACTCGCCCGACCACCACCAGACTATGATCATAGTATCATCCGTTTTTCGGAATTGTCAATACAATATAAAATAAATATGAATAATGTAATGACGTAATGGTATGATTAGATCCGAAAGACCTTTCCTACTTTCACGATTCTATATAATTATTTTATAAATTTTTTGTTCATAAGTGTCCCATTATCCCATTTTTTTTTTATTTATTATAATTATATTAATATATATATATATATATATATAATATATATATTAATATAATTATATATATTGATATGATACTATAAAATTATAATGATACTATAAAATTATATTATAATTACTATAATATAATATAATTACTAAATAACTAAATGAAATAAATAATATAATATATATATATATATTATATATATATATAAATATAATAATTATAATAGTATAAATATTCAATTAAATAAAAAAAATAAATAAAAAATGAAATAACGAAGCATAAACCAGAAAAGTATAGTGTTCTTTTAGTTCAAGTAGTGTGATTTAGTTTTAGTTCAAGTAGTAATTGGTCTAACAGAAAGGGATCAAAGTTTCATTTATTCAATTTGCACTAATTTATTTGTTCAGATGAGACATGCTACAATCCAATTTCGTAAATCTATATCAGATTGGTACATGTATCAATCAAATAAATTAAATCTTGTTCTGATGGATCGGTAAAATAAAAGCAAATACAAGACAAAAAGTGACATCGGTCTTGAAACAAATCACTGTATTGGTATTTCTTAAAAAAGGCATTTTACCCTAGACTTGACTTCTGACTTCACTTCTTTTGTTAAGTCAATCCAATTTCTTGTTCCTGAATGAGTTCCTATGCATACATCTATCTATGTATGTAATATATGTACATATATACATGCAGTATACTCATGATGGAAAATTGCTAATTGATTTTTTTTTTAAGCCCTTTTAACTCAGTGGTAGAGTAACGCCATGGTAAGGCGTAAGTCATCGGTTCAAATCCGATAAAGGGCTTTTTCCACGAAACTCCAGTCTTCGTTTTTCAGCAGAGAGGAGAATAGAGAGATCTTGTTGATATTTGTCAATCAAAAAGATAACTATCATTATAAGCATAAAACACCATTATATTATAATGTAATGAGTATTATCAGTTATAGTTTATAAAGTTGTTGAACATTTATTCATTATGTTAATTTATCATTACACTTTTTAGGAGAAGTCGACCCTGTAGTGGTATAGTGGTTCTCCTCATGTTTCCTTATTCATATTTTTTTGATCCCGGGGCATAACTATTCTAGATATCTAATCTTGATTATTAATCATCAAACCAAAGTATTCTCATTTCTCCAGTATTACAATCAAACCCATCGTTAAAGTTAAAAAAAAAAAAAAAAATGAAAAAAAAAAGTAAGTGGACCTGACCCGTTGAATCATGACTCTATCAGCTATTCTGATATTAAAATTCTATGGAGATGAAATTGTAGAAGCAGACTCTTTTTTATTTATTTATTTTTTATTTCCTTTTAACCATCCAAGAATTTG